GCTTTCTTCCGTGGAATTAGTTAACAAGGTCTTGCATCTTTCTATATCTCCCGAAAATAATCCCCCACTAAGAATCTTTTTTGTTGGATCGTATTATAACGAATTCTTTGGGAGTTTTTAGGAAATACTTTAAAATTTTATTAAATTATGAAATTTATAAGACAAGAAAAGATAATAACTACTAATACGAATATAAAAGGGGTGGATTATCGTATATATATATTTCATGTAGAAACATGTAGAAAGATGAATTAGAAACATGTAGAAAGATGAATAGGTCCATTTATTTATATATTTATTGTATTTTATTAATTAATATATATTTCTTAAATTAATATATATTTCTTAAAACATATACTTATAGACTCCCTATCCCTATTAAGTATATATATACTCACTTAGGTATACTTAGTATAATATAACAATTATATATGAATTATAAGATATCTTTATAACAATATAAGGTTCAAATATAAAACAATAAATATAACAATAAATAACAGGTACAAATATTAAATCGAGGTACCCATTCTATGATAACTCTCAACAGTCTCCCCTCCATTTTTGTGCCTTTAGTGGGCTTAGTATTTCCGGCAATTGCAATGGCTTCTTTATCTCTTTATGTTCAAAAAAACAAGATTTTTTAGATACAACAAGGACAAATCTTATATATATATATTTTTTTTTCAAGACTTACTTGGATCATAACACGGATATCTATTTAGTAAAATATGGTATAATATGCGGCTTCCTTCGGGCATAAGCTCTTATGTATGTGTAAACATGATAAATGAATTATAACTATTTTCAAATAGATCGGGATCGGGGAGAATTTCTGAAATGTAAAGTCAATATATCTATATGTATTAGGAAATCATATGAAAGGGATGTTATTATTTTAGTTTGGATCTAAGAAATTCGATGAATTATCCCTAAAGGTTCACATCATAATAGTGCTGGTTGATGAGAGTTACTTCGGAAACAAAAAAAAGTAAAAAAAAAAAAATTATTTTTGTTATTCTCCCAATTCCAATAAAATGCAACTAGGTCTAGTTAGAGTATGAGTTGGCGATCAGAACGTATATGGGTAGAACTTATAGCGGGGTCTCGAAAAACAAGTAATTTCTGTTGGGCCTTTATTCTTTTTTTAGGTTCATTAGGGTTTTTATTGGTTGGAACGTCCAGTTATTTTGGGAGGAATTTGATATCTTTATTTCCCTCTCAGCAAATCATTTTTTTTCCACAAGGTATCGTGATGTCTTTCTATGGGATCGCAGGTCTTTTTATTAGCTCCTATTTGTGGTGCACAATTTCGTGGAATGTAGGTAGTGGTTATGATCGATTCGATATAAAAGAGGGCATAGTGTGTATTTTTCGTTGGGGATTTCCTGGAAAAAATCGTCGCATATTCCTCCGATTCCTTATGAAAGACATTCAGTCCATCAGAATAGAAATTAAAGAGGGTATTTATGCTCGTCGTGTCCTTTATATGGAAATAAAAGGACAAGGAGCCATTCCCTTGACTCGTACTGATGAGAATTTTACTCCACGAGAGATTGAGCAAAAAGCTGCTGAATTGGCCTATTTCTTGCGTGTACCAATTGAAGTATTTTGAAAAAAGGAACTGAAGAATGAGTACTTTGCAAGAGATAAAAAACTCAAGAATCATCTTTTTTTCTATAGCATAACTTAACTGAAGTTTCTTCAGAACGCTTACTCGAGCCAAAGCAAACGTATATGAAACAATTCTAAAACTAAATTGTTTATGTCCACAATTTTTTTTATGCGTATGTAAATCCACTTAACTCAATTCAGTAACAAATCGAAATGATAGATTCATCATATATCAAAACAAAACATTTCATCATAAAGTAAAGAATTTTTTTTCTAAATATTTGATATTTTGATAGAACGGGAGTTCTTTCGTCTCGAAATCCGACTACTATAAATTTGAAGAGGGCTCTTTCTTATTCTATATTCTTTCTAAATTCAAGGACTAACCGCTGTACTGAATCACAAAAAAATCCGGAAATACATCGATGACTTGTAATAGAACTTATGCTTGATAGAAATATTAGTATCATATAGAGTCGACGAATGAGGTGCGTTCATTAAAAATTTTAAAATTCACAGACGAAAAAATGGCAAAAAAGAAAGTATTAATTTCCCTTCTATATCTTGCATCTATAGTATTTTTGCCTTGGTGGATCTCTCTCTCATTTAATAAAAGTCTAGAATCTTGGTTTACTAATTGGTGGAATACTAGGCAATCCGAAATTTTTTTGAATGATATTCAAGAAAAGAGTATTCTAAAAGAATTCATAGACTTAGAGGAACTCTTACGTTTGGACGAAATGATAAAGGAATACCCGGAAACACATTTACAAAAGCCTCGCATCGAAATCTACAAAGAAACGATCCAATTGATCAAGATGCACAACGAGGATCGCATCCATACAATTTTACACTTCTCGACAAATATAATCTGTTTCGGTATTCTAAGTGGTTATTCTATTCTAGGTAATGAAGAACTTGTTATTCTTAACTCTTGGTTTCAAGAATTCCTATACAACTTAAGCGACACAATAAAAGCTTTTTCTATTCTTTTATTAACTGATTTATGTATAGGATTCCATTCGCCCCACGGTTGGGAATTAATGATTGGCTCTGTCTACAAAGATTTTGGATTTGCTCATAATGATCAAATTATATCCGGTCTTGTTTCTACTTTTCCAGTCATTTTAGATACAATTTTTAAATATTGGATCTTTCGTTATTTAAATCGTGTATCTCCTTCACTTGTAGTGATTTATCATTCAATGAATGACTGAAAAGTGATCGAACGATCCAATTATAATATTTGTTACTTTGTACATAAGCAAAACATTCAAAATTGTACTTACTACCCATCCAAGGGATTCCTCCAATATTCCAGTAAAATTATTTATATTTAATATTTAAGTAAATAGCAAAATTATAGATAGGGAACTATACTAGCGACCTACCTAATTTTATTGTAGAAATTTTCGGGATCAATGATTGGACCATGCAAACTAAAAATACCTTTTCTTGGATAAAGAAAGAGATTACTCGATCCATTTCCGTATCGCTCATGATATATATACTAACCCAGGCACCCCTTTCAAATGCATATCCCATTTTTGCACAGCAGGGTTATGAAAATCCACGAGAAGCGACTGGCCGTATTGTATGTGCCAATTGCCATTTAGCTAATAAACCCGTGGATATCGAGGTTCCACAAGCGGTACTTCCTGATACTGTATTTGAAGCAGTTGTTCGAATTCCTTATGATCTGCAACTGAAACAAGTTCTTGCTAATGGTAAAAAAGGAGCTTTGAATGTCGGGGCTGTTCTTATTTTACCCGAGGGGTTTGAATTAGCCCCTCCCGATCGTATTTCGCCCGAGATTAAAGAAAAGATAGGAAATCTGTCTTTTCAGAGCTATCGTCCCACTAAAAAAAATATTCTTGTGATAGGTCCGGTTCCTGGTCAGAAATATAGTGAAATCACCTTTCCTATTCTTTCCCCGGACCCCGCTACTAAGAAAGATGTGCACTTCTTAAAATATCCCATATATGTAGGCGGGAACAGGGGAAGGGGTCAGATTTATCCCGACGGGAGCAAGAGTAACAATAATGTTTATAATGCTACAGCAGCAGGTATAGTAAGCAAAATAATACGAAAAGAAAAAGGGGGGTACGAAATAACCATAGCGGATGCATCGGATGGACGTCAAGTGGTTGATATTATCCCTCCAGGACCGGAACTTCTTGTTTCAGAGGGCGAATCCATCAAACTTGATCAACCATTAACGAGTAATCCTAATGTGGGTGGATTTGGTCAGGGAGATGCGGAAATAGTACTTCAAGATCCATTACGTGTCCAAGGTCTTTTGCTCTTCTTGGCATCTGTTATTTTGGCACAAATCTTTTTGGTTCTTAAAAAGAAACAGTTTGAGAAGGTTCAATTGTCCGAAATGAATTTCTAGATCTGCGGATTTATCAACATCAAGCTCTAAAAATAAACAAATTTTTGTTGGGAATTATGTATGATCAAAAAAATTTTGCTTATTTCTATTCTTTATTCTACCGGATTTCGGGAATTACTTAATACCGCATTCCTGGTCATAGTATATTGTGAAGGCGACTGTTTTACTTAACTCTTCTTTATTTATTTGTTTTTTCAATCCAAATTGAAACGGTATGATATAGAATGAATCAATAGTTTTATATTTGACTAGAATCAAAACAAAAGATAAATAAGCGGAGAATAGAAACCAAAGTATAAATGAGAGGAACAAAGGATTTTAGGGGAGATTGTTCGTCTCCTAGTCCTTGACACAAGAAACGGAATTTTACCCAACCCTTTCTTGTGTCGAATTAATAAAGATTCTCGATCCCGTTCGTAAAAAATGGATATTTGTAGTTTTCATTTTTTTTTTTTTTTTTTTTTTTTATATAGGTTTATTTTATCATAACCCTTTTTTAGATTTCTTACGTAACATAGTGGTAGTGGACAAATAAATATAGGTCAATTTATTGAGCAATATAGAACTTCTTCAATTTCAACGAACTTATAAAAAAAAAATTTCACTTTTATGAGATTAAATATTTATTAGATTAAATGGAGTAAGGTTCTATTCTATTAGTATAGAAAGGGTTTGCATGATATCTGATTGATAGAAATATATTCTATTTATATATAATTGTGAGTCATCCAAAAAGGGTAAATCGAGTGATTCCTTCTTTGTTTTAAGTATTGACAGATACTATTGAGTAACAGATGTTCTGAATCAATTAACGAAGTTCATTTTTTAAAAACATCATCAGAAAAGGTGGAGGTTTTTGAAACATCTCTAAAAAAAAAATATTATGATTATTAAGAACTCAACGGGACTTACCCCCTCTTTCCTTGTCTGATTCGAGGGGGATCCCGTTGAGTTCTTATGCTTTCATGTCTACAACTCAGTTCATCCGATT